TTCCGGCCATCCTCACGATCCGAGTCCGAGCTGTTGAAATTGGAATAGGTTCGGCAGCGGATCACGAAATCTTGGCGATCTTCTCTATCTAATGAATGAGGAGTCCGTTTTGAAATCGTCCGCCCTGCACCCACCCCCCGAGTATAGGATTCCACAGGAATCCTACAAGGGTAGATGGATAGAAACCTCCGGGAAAATGTCCACCTGTCACCCAGCGGATAAAGTACATTACATGGAAATGGTTTGATATAGTGAGTAATAGGCTCTGTCGCCCTTCAAGAATTCTCGTTTCGACAGTTCATCATAGTGTTTTGATCTCAGATTTCCATTCTTCCATGTTTCAGCAGTAGCATATTGTTCCATGGAGCTAAGGTCCATGGAACAATATGGAAGAAACAAGTGTTTCCACGACTCTACCACCTGGTCCATTTCCACTTCATCTCTTTTTCATGACCACATCTCTTTCTAAGGAATGGGAAATCTTTCTTGAATCCAATCTTGAATCAAATGTTGCATTTCCACCGGGAAAAGCCATCTCTTTCTCAACAACGTCTTTGTCATTTGATCCAATAGCGTTCCGTTAGATAGGAACAGATTTGATAAATACTGATAACTCTCGGATATAATTTTCGAACGGAAAGACCCATGATTATATAATGATAAGGAACTATAGGCTCTAAACCATCTTCTTTGGTCAGGAATCAAGCATTCGATTTCTGGCGTATTCTTGTCAAAGTAGGGTTCAAGTATATCCTCATCATCACGTTCATAAGCCATTATTTCTTGCATCTTCTTCGTGACCCAGGCCAACCAGGATTCGGCTTCATCTAGATGATGTGTATCATCATGTATCATCTCTGTTTCGTCATTGTCTATCATCTCTATGTTGCAGTCAGTCATAAGCTCCTTTAACGTCTCTTCATCAAATAATTTTCCACGACGTGAAAACGCAGAAGCAAGGGGCTGATCTTGGAGGAATAGGGAAAAGAATGGATCCACAGGGTCCCAAACGCATCGGCTTATTCCAAAAACAAAAAAGCCTTCTTCTTTGGAACATCTCTCTCGTCTCTGGTACTGCATGGTTCTACCCTCCCGAAAGAACCTGTCTAAATCGGAAAATCCGGGCCTTTCGATCCAATCTACTTGATTGCCATAGGGGCGCCATATTCTCGGAGCCCAACAAACTATGGGATTGAAGAAATGCTCCTCTATCTGTTGCGGGTCGAAAGTTCCTTTCCCGTCTTCAAGGCGATCAAGGATAGAACAATATGCATTTTGCATCATATCTAACGGATTCCTTGGTTCGGACCGAAGAAGCCATGGCACTCGATTATTATCAAACTGACTGCAATCTGTTTCTGTCCGTGAGGATCCCACCAGAGCGCCTTCTACTTCTAATAGGCCATGAACTAGATCAGAATCACTCTCAACGAATCCATGAGACTCAAAGAATGCATAAGAAGAAGAAGAAGTGATCCAATCTATTTCATCGGGTCCGAGTGGAGACCAAAGATCTCGAGCGACCGATCCGGCAGAACAACTCAAAAAATAAAGAAAGATCGTGAATTTCTTCATGCTCCTTCCAAATTCCAAGCACCATTTGTACAAACATGATTGCTCCTTCCCATAGATAGATATAGGATCTAAGGAGTCATTCCTTAGAAGTACATTTTGTGCAACAGCCCTTCCTATCTTATAGAAAAGTATCCCAGGATCGTGAAAGAATCTTAGATGGGCTTGCATATCCCAAGTTTGTCTATGAAGAGCTGATCTAATTGTATTCGTTTCTAGAATGGATTTCTTCTGTGTAATACTAATGGATAGGGCCTCATTGACAAGTGCTGCAAGATCTCGTGCATTGGAACCCATGGTTATGGATCCCAATTTCTGAGTATGGAATATGTTCTTTTCCAAGTGAAATCCCCTAGTATATGAAAGAGTGAAAAAGTGCTTTCGTTGTTGTGAAAGAAGAAGCTTTCGTATCTTAATGCATGTATTTAATTTATCCGGAGCTATTAAAGCGGGATCCACTTTTTGAGGAATATGAGTCGAAGCAATAACAAGAAAATTTCTAGTGGAACATCTTTCAGAATCCCTGGAGAGATAGTTCACTAATAGACCGCGGGATAAATAACCCGACTCCTTCACATACAGATCATGAATATTTGGAATCCATATTATGCAAGGAGACATTGCTTTTGCTAATTCCAAATGAATGGTGATAACCATTCGCTCTATTTTCGGCCTCCTCAATTGTTTTCTATACTGATGCTGATACTTCGCAGACCTAGCTAGCACATTCGTCATAGTTAGCAGCTCCGTATCAAGGTCATCATTCCTATCATCAATATGCATACCGTGACCATCAAAAATATCCATCTTATTCATCAAACCTAGAGGTGGAAGCTTGTCAGGCAGGTACTCGGTCGAAAATACCGTAATGAAAGGAACATAGGAGTTTGCCGCTAGGTATTTGACCAAATAGGATCGTCCAGTTCCTCTAGAACCTATCACTAAAATATCCTTAGACGGAGATAGGTCTAAGCGGAGCGAAAAGGGGTTTCCATGAGATGGGAAATGAAAATGATTAGCCCCGCACGAGGTTTGTGAATAAGTGATTGTCTGATAATGAGCAAGAAAGATCCGTCTTTCCGCTAAACAGGATCTATGGAACTCATAATTCATTAGAGACTTGTTATGAATGTCAACTATGTATCGTAAGTAAATGGATCCTGGTTGTTCATTCATTTGATAACCAGAGTCATTCTTTGATAAAGATAAATGATCACTATGAGTCAGACTCCATAGAATGGAATCCATTCTTGTTTCTGTCGTTAGGGTGGAGAACTGAATCAAGAATGGTTTTTCTTCATAATGAAGAGAATCATTGTTCACGAGCCAGAATTCGATTTTATCATCAATCCAATTACCGTCGTTCACGCTTTTTCTTTCTCTTATCAATGAATAGATCTCTTTACTTGTACGACTTAGATGTCTCGTATTTCTCGAAAAAAAGAGATTCTTGAACCAGAAAGAAAGAGGTTCAGATGGGGGATATTGATCCCGAAGTGTTTGCAACTCCATTATGTAGGATGGAATCACCAAAGATTGGATCTTTTCTAACTCTGTCTTGAATTCCCTAGAGGCTCGGGAAACAAAGAGAAGATGTATACCAACAAAATATCCAGCAACAAGAAGAAAGAAAAAGATGGAAAGATAGAAGGACTCCAAAGCATTTGTGGATATCAGACGTGTCCATATCCATGGAAGGGGTGACTCATGATTTCGATGAATCTTTTCTTCGGACAGAAAAACATTATGTAAAAAAATATCCCTTATACGATTCCGTTGTTTGAGAAGAATCGCCCCCCATTCGTTCTCAGAAATTGGCCATGATATACCCCATCTATACATAACACCATGAACAATGGATACCAATCTGGTACTTAGTATCGGCAATGAGTTTGAAAAGGTATCTAAAAGGGTGAAATTGAGATATTTGCACCCTGTCGAAGTAAGGAACCATGGCATATATGTTTGGAACATATTCCATTTGGATTGGAACAGATTCCACCCTTTTGAGAAGTGTGAAAAAGCACTCTCTCCTTTTCTATACATCTGCCATTTCTCAACGCATTTCTTTCGACAAAGACTCCGTTTTTTCCTATTTCCGGATGGTAAAAAAGATTTCTCAGGACATGGAGTGTGAATGAAACCCATGTTTGAATGGAAACGGAGATACTGATGCAAGTTCTTCCCTTCGGAATCAGATAGAAGATTCCTATCTGAAAAAGGCTGACAATCCGTCCTTTCCAAATGAGCCATTTGTTCTTCTGTGAGAGGTGTTTCAGAAATGTCTGCAATCGAGTAAATAGCTCTAACGAATGGATCGAATCGAATTGGAAAATGGAAAGATTTGTACAAGTTATACGTTCCGTCACCACTTTGTGGAAAATCCTTAGATAGGAATATGTCAGATACCTGTAACTCGATTGGTGAAATAGTCTCTCTCTCCAAACAAATCTCTTTTTTTTTACCGACACACAAAGAAAAGATTTTGTTGCGAATGAACGAGATATTGAGGAATTGCCCATATGTCAGATCCTCAGTATGGATATGGGTCTTTTCCACATCAAAAGGGAATCCTTTGTTACAATGGAACCAGAAGTGACGCGGATGATTCAAGAATCGAAGCCGGTTTGCTTTATAAAAAGAAGATATCAATGAACTTCGATGAAATGGTTTCACGGGATTCAGCCAATTGTCTCGATCGTGGGATATCATTGAGAAATAGGAATCCGTGTTCTCAAAAGATTTCCTGCGATGATTTCTAGTATGGAATGAGTCAATCATCCACTTTGGTATCTTATGGAACCCAGATGGGAATCTTGTTCCTCCATGGATCAAGAGTTTCGGTCTTTGGGAAGTATCATGATCATCCAATAAGAATAAGAAGGGTTTCCATTTCTTCAAATGAACAATGGAAACACCTATGGATTCGAATAACTGATTGCGGGGTTGATCATTCGGGTCTTTCCATTCATAGATGTGAATCTCGGATCCATAAATGGGGGTATTCCTCCTGATACTCACAAAGAAAAAAAGAAGTGACTTGGACAAAAAGAGAAGTGACTTGGACAAAAAGAAAGGAAATGCCTCCTTGAAAAAGAAACGAAGAGACAAAGCGAAACGAATTTCCCCAGGCAACTCTTCTATATCGAAGAGCTCGAACCAATCCATCGAATCTGGATTTATCTTCTTACGTAATCGATCGAGCACTCCTTGAAATTGAACGAACCTTCCTTGAAGATCGAATCCTCCTTGAAAACGATCGAACACTCCTTGAAGATCGAATCCTCCTTGAAAACGATCGAACACTCCTTGAAGATCGAATCCTCCTTGAAAACGATCGAACACTCCTTGAAGATCGAATCCTCCTTGAAAACGATCGAACACTCCTTGAAGATCGAATCCTCCTTGAAAACGATCGAACACTCCTT